TAGAGAAAAACAATTTTCAATAACTTGTTGATCCCTATCCCTCTTCCCAGATTTCCAGATTTATCGTTTTTTTTTGCATTTCCGAGCTTAGTGTAAGATAAAAATATGTCTATCTAATCTTAACAAAATGAATGAATCAATGAATGAAAGTGGAAGAAATGGAGTTTCATTACCCTTTCTGGTCTCGCGGACCAATCACTCCCCGAAAGGTCCTATACCTCGTATTATTTCTATTCGACCTATTTTTTTTTTAATATTTACTTTTTAATAGAAATATCGATTTATAATGAATATCAATTTATTCGTATATTTATTTTAGTTCTTATATTTATTTGACTCTTTATATTATCGAATCTAATTATTCTATGTATAATTAATTAGAAATAGAATTGGAATAATATTTCAAAGATTTTATGAAATGGTGATTCGAATGAATGATTCATGAATATAAATATGAATCAAAACAAAAGATTCTATGGAATCATGAAAGAGGGATCTTTCCCTCAGATTTAGTCATACCATTAGATTGACAATTTCAAAAAGCTGTTCATACTATGAACATAGTATGAGGGGGGTCGGGTAAGTATGCCCCCATCGTCTAGTGGTTCAGGACATCTCTCTTTCAAGGAGGCAACGGGGATTCGACTTCCCCTGGGGGTAGGGTACTACGCAAGGAAGTTGATCATGGATTATCAATATGCCTGGAATTGATTCTTCCTGGGTCGATGCCCGAGCGGTTAATGGGGACGGACTGTAAATTCGTTGGCAATATGTCTACGCTGGTTCAAATCCAGCTCGGCCCAATAATTCACCGATCCACCATGAAATGAATAACCCATTTGTTGTTCCCCAGAAAGGCCTAATCGGAATACGGAAGATTAAAGAAAAGTGAGATTTTCTGATATATTTTTACCGCTGTTCATTTGCTCTATTTATTTTTTTCCACAAATTTAGATCTTGTTTGCTAATGATCCATCTAGATTCATATAAGGATCCGGAGGTATAAAGTCTAAGGTAAAGAATAAAATAAAGAATAAAGAAAAAAACTCTTTTTTTTTTTCATTGAAAGTGAAAGATTGATTTGATTATCAATCAATTTCTAAAAAACGAAAGGATTACTAACAATTTGCAAGACGCTTCCACTAAAGTGCATATCCATGTGGATATCAAATATATCATGCGGATTTATGTTACAATACGACTATTCTAATTTAAATAAAATAGAAAGGGTTTGAATGAAATCATAAGAATATGTATGATGTATACTTTATTTGCTTGGGATTGTAGTTCAATTGGTCAGAGCACCGCCCTGTCAAGGCGGAAGCTGCGGGTTCGAGCCCCGTCAGTCCCGATGGATCCAAATACAATAAAAAAAAATACATCAATTCATCTCTTCGTTTTCTTTGAAAGGGAGAACAAATAGCAGAATTTCATTCCCCTTGGGAATGCTCTCTTATTTTATTTATTTATTTTTTCCTTTCACATTTCTCATCAAAGAAATATGGGAATTCCCATTTATTCAACTAGTACCGATTGAAAGGCGAAAGGCATATGTAAATTAGTACAATTATTGGTAGAAGCATATTCAGGATTCCAAGAGATACCGTACGGAGTCCGTCTTTTTCGATTATTCCCGATCTGTGTAATGTAATAGAGTACTATATGTTTCAAGTAGGACATACAAAATAAAATTTAACATAGTAACCTTGATATAATACTTTTAAGATTAAAGGTATATCCCTTTCTATTTCTAACTACGATTTTGTGTAACCTCAATTACTAATTGAAATTAGTAATGCGAATTTGAAACAATTTATCTCATTCAACTTTCACACTGAATTTTTGATATATGTGCATCCTGTAATTAATCCAAGGAAATAGTATATTAATAAAATAAAAAGAAAGCTCAAAAAAGAAGGATCCCATCTCTCTTTCTCTCTTAGCGAGGGCTATCTCTCTTAGTGAGAGTGAGGGAATGAATAATCTTTTTTAAGTTTAAGGGTCCTGCCGAAGAAAGAACAGGGTTTTTAATGAATTTGATGGAATACTATATTTTTTATACCCCGGCTTTCCTTATTATATATTATACTTATACTTCTTTGTTTTCCAAGAAGATTAGATCATTAAAGATTAAAGGGAGGTTCGAACTTACCTTTTTACATTTTGCTTCTATTGTTTATTTTATTGGGTTTTTTATAACCAATGTAAGTAAGTGTAAAGGAGGTCATATGATATCTCATCAGATGCTTAAGGGGGGCGTACTTTATAGAAACTGTAGTTTATAGAAACTAAAGAGTGGAATAGAATGATAAATAACGTAAAAGAATTATTGATCGGATTCATAATCCAAATTGCAATTCGGTATGGATAAAGGATCTTCCTATGTTATACTATTTAATTCTCGACGATGAATCAATTAATTTGATAGCTCAGATATTGTTATTCATAATATTGATCTGATTCGATATCATCGAGATGTAATTCATACCATTGAATATTGCATTTACAGGCGAAAGGTTTATCAGCTCTATGGGATTAAATCCCGAGTTATTTCAAATTAAATAAAAATGAAACGATGAGATTATGGAAGTAAATATTCTCGCATTTATTGCTACTGCACTGTTCATTCTAGTTCCGACTGCTTTTTTACTTATAATATACGTAAAAACAGTCAGTCAAAATGATTAATTTGACTTAAACTTGACTGTTTCGTTCTTATCAATGATTGAAAAGAAAAAATAAAAATGAAAAGTATTCCAATTTCATGTCTTAAATGAAACAAGCGGACTAGAATTATCAGTATGGTAGAAAGATTCATATATTTCTTTCTACCATACTTATTATATTATTGTAGTATATAAAGTTTTACTGTATAAAGATAGAGGTTTAATATAGATCAATCCACAATATATCTATCTTCATAGATATCAATTACATATAGATATAAATTCCATACATCTATGTACATAGCGTACCAATTCTATTTCTTTGCTTTATCTATTTAATTTGTGTTGATTGCAATTATCAATATAAAAAAATAGAAGGGCAACTCTTACTCTTACGGTTCTAATTCCTAGACTTTATGATTCTTTTCAATATGAGAATCCTGGTATCCACCGAAAGAATCAAATCGATGAAGTAAAAAAAGTATAGGCGTATATTAATAAACGAGAATCACATAATTTTTTTTTTAGCATTCCGAATAAATAATTGATTGAGCAGTTGACAGATGATCCGGGGGTTCGGTTCCATGGGGAACCTCTTTGGATTTCGAAAAGGATTAGTAAAGCACACTCATTTTTATTTTTAACGCTTGAACCGTGATATGAAATGAGTTCAATAAAGCAAGCATAGCATAAATCGAATTTATAAAATAATACAACAAATAATAAATAATAAAGCAAGCGGTAACGCGCAATATGTGACTTGCCCAAGGCAATATTTTATTATGTGGAGTATTTCGTTGGACAACCACTATGCCTATGTTGTTTCCCATAGAGAGTCTGTATCCACTTAATAACATAACCATTTTCTCTTTGAACAGTAAAAATAAAAAAAAAAAGGTGGAAACCAAAAACAAATAAAAAAAAGTAAAATAAAAAGGGCTTTGCAGAACGATCTATAAAACAATTGATATGGGTTGAGTTTGATTCCTCAACTCAATTAGTAGTACCTCTAGAGTCCACTTCTACCCCATACTACGAGTGAAAGAGAAAATGTAAAGACTACCATTAAAGCAGCCCAAGCGAGACTTACCATATCCATGTGAATTATATCCCCTATCTCCATAAATATGAAGGAATTATTCCATTACCCTTCCCTAATCATTATTATGTTCACTAATCACTAATAATAGTGGAATCGCTGGCGCGGAGTCAAAAGTTAAGTGGATTATGACCCAACACCATTGATGAAACAATTCACTAAACTCACAATTCTAACCGGTTTTTATATTATATTATTTAGATCGGAAAACGGTAAGAACAAGCAAAATACGTGGATACCCAGTTTCAGGGGAATGTTACTAACATGTAGGAATAATAATACCTAGTCTTTCTTTTGTTGACCTTCATTTCATTATCATTAAGTAAAAAATATAAAAAAATAGAGTCAAGATAGATCACTATCTATCACATATCCCTATTTCTCATTTTATCCAATCGTTACGTCTCTCGCTTGTCTCTGCGAAATAATGGGACGATAGTCTATTACATTATTGACTGGGGTAGGGGTTACAGAAAAGAAAGAATTTCTTCTTGTACTTTCTTTATAACTTTATAAAAGAATAATAAGTAAAAATAATATAATATATAAGTAAAAGTCGATTATCTATTCAATTATATCATATTAAATTGATTGCCGCAGCACTTAGAGAATTTCATGAGTCTGTATACAAACATACAAACAAAGTATCTTTCGACTTTTCCGCAACGAATAATTCCATTCCCCGTTCGTCTATCCAAATAAATTCAAGATTCAATTAATAAGCATTAGTAATAGAAGAGTTGTCATATCAAGATTTAACGATCCCTTTTCAATATTCACTAATATAATCTTTCCGCAAGGATTTACATCATTTTAGAGAACAGAACCGCCGGAGATGCTTATAGAATCAAGCAAGTATCAAGAGGACTCTCCCCCCCTTACTTCTGCTGGAAAAGTTTGTTAAGTTATATCAGCAAAATATAATAAGGTACGCCGATTTTTTTTGTTGATTAGGCGACACCCAGATTTGAACTGGGGAAAAAGGATTTGCAGTCCCCCGCCTTACCGCTCGGCTATGTCGCCAAAACGGTACAAAAAAATATATGAAAATATTCCACTTTTTTTTCGGGGGGGGGAGGGGGGTATTCGTTTTTGTACTTGTATCTGGAATCCTCTTTTATTTAAAAATCCCCTTTCCTAAAAAAAAGAAATACTTACCTTTCTCTTTGGATTGGATATATATCTTCGATTGTTTGTATAGTATCTTAAAACAAACACAATATTGAAAAAAAAAA